AATGGTATTGTTAAAACTAGCTTGAACATGAATAACTACCTTTGGTATTTTACGCGCATTCTTACGTGAACCAATACGTCCATTTCTACGTGAACCCATTTTTGGTATAGGTTTTCCCATATTTTATTATCTCATAAATATAAGTCAGAGATATATGGATATATCCATTTCATGTCAAAAGCGGATCCTTTCTATTTTTCTATTTTTTTTTTTGTGCATCTGGTCAAGCCCAAGCCCTTTTTTTTTGTTTTTTGGATTTGTTTTTTGGAAAGATTATCCTTGTCTTTGTTTATGTCTTGGATTGGAACAAATTACTATAATTCGTCCGCGTCTACGAATCAGTCGACATTTTTCACAAATTTTACGAACGGAGGCCCTTATTTTCATATTTGTTATTCCTTAATTCTTAACTGAATTCCGAATCTTTTTATTGGAAGAGAATAGGGTTTCCTGAAATTTGGAACTTCTAATTGTATCCCCATAAAAAAAAATGTTGAAGTTGAAAAACAGTATAATCATTCGAATTTTTGTTCCGGAGTCTATAACCCTCTGCTTGAATCAAAATTATTTACTTCTTTTTTTACTTTATCTCCCGGTAGTATACGTATAAAACTATGTCGAATCTTTCCGGAAACATGACCGCCTAGAATCTATATTTTCATTATCTAGAATCTTATTTTCATTATAGGAACGAACCTGGAACATACCGTTGGCAAGTGATTCAGTAATTAAACACTCATGATTTTCTTTCTATTGCTGTTAAAAAAAGACCTTTCCCATATTAACTAATGTATGTGGAGTGATATTAGAAACCCGCTTTTTCTCTCTCTTTTTTCTTTTTCACAAAAATGTATGTAAGTTTCTCATAGAATTCGGATATCAGAAAGATTACCATATATAACATAAGATTTCTCCGCCGATTCTTTCTAATCGAGCCTCTCGATCTGTCATTATACCTCGAGAAGTAGAAAGAATTACAATCCCCATCCCTCCTAAAATTCTAGGAATTCGTTGATAATTAGAATAGATTCGTAGACCGGGTCTACTGATTCGTTTTAAATTCAAAATAGTTTTATATGACCCTTTCCTGTTTCTTCTATGCTTTAGAGTTAAAACCAAAAAAGATTTGTTGCTTTCCCTATGTTTTCTCACGTTTTCAATAAAACCTTCTCGGAAAAGTATTGTAACAATGCTTTTGGTGATGTTAGTAGATGGTATTCGAACCGTCCCTTTTCTATTCATGTCAGCATTTCGTATAGAGGTTATTATGTCAGCAATGGTGTCCTTACCCATGATAAACTAAAATGATTGTTGCCCTTGACTTTTGATATAATCAACATGCTCTTTTATTAATTATTAAAATTCATTATTTTTTTTTTTATTAATTTATTTTAATTATTTTATTTTTTATTTATATTTTGATATTTAATATTTATATTGATATATTGATTTTTATATTTATTTATTTTGAATTTTAAAATATTTTTTTATAATAATTACAAAAGAAAAGGTATATGCGTGAGACATAATCAATCTATTAATTAATCTATTTCATTCAAATACTATAAATATATCATAGTCTCGTCTTATAAGACTTCGGGTGCTAATGAAACTATTTTAGTGAAATTTAACTGTCTCAATTCCCGAGCGATCGGACCAAAAATTCGAGTTCCTTTTGGATTTCCTTCTTGATCAATGACAACTGCAGCATTATCATCATATTGTATTATCATACCGTTGTTACGTTTGAGTTCTTTACAAGTACGTACAATTACAGCTCTGATCACTTCTGATCTTTCTAACGCTGTATTTGGTACTGCTTTCTTGATTACAGCAACAATAACGTCACCAATATAGGCATATCGTCGATTACTAGTTCCTATGATTCGAATACACATCAATTCGCGGGCCCCGCTGTTATCGGCTACATTCAAATGGGTTTGAGGTTGAATCATATCATTTTTTTTTCTCTGTTCTTTCAGTGCAAAAGGCGAAGTAAAAAAAAGAAATATTGTGTATCAAAAAAAAAAAAGAAACCTACAATTGCAATTGTTTTTTTTTTTCATCCCAAAGACCTCTTTCCTTTGGTTTTAATTATTATGCCGAAATAATGAATTGAGTTCGTATAGGCATTTTGGATGCTGCTATTGCAATAGCTTTTCTGGCTATATTTTCTGTGACTCCGCCCATTTCATAAAGTATTCTACCTGGTTTAACGACAGCTACCCAATATTCGGGAGATCCTTTTCCTGACCCCATACGTGTTTCTGTAGGTCTTACTGTAACCGGCTTGTCTGGAAATATGCGTACCCAGATTTTTCCACCGCGGCGGGCATTTCGTGACATTGCTCGCCGCCCTGCTTCTATTTGTCTAGATGTGATCCAAGCGGGTTCAAGTGCTTGAAGAGCATATCTACCGAAGCAAATATGATTACCCCGAGAGGATATTCCTTTCATTCTTCCTCTATGTTGTTTACGGAATCTGGTTTTTTTGGGGTTATAGTTGATGGTTTTTTCTCAATTCCATCTCTACTACAGAACCGTACATGAGATTTTCACCTCATACGGCTCCTCGCAAATGAAACGATTAAAATAGAATATAAATATACATGGATTTCATGAATAATATATCGAATCGTGGTGGGACTTTTTTTTTTGAGATTTCATCTAATCTATTGGTTTATTGAAAATTTGTATATCTTGTTTTGATATATAACTAAACAAGTATTCTTTGTTACAAATATTCTTTTTCTATTATAGACAATTCTTGGTATCTAGATATAAATAGATAATGTTGTTTTCTTATGTTATAAGGTTCTAACGAATCTTTATTTTGTTTTTCCTTTTATTACCATATCGGATTGGCCCCTATTTATAAATCCAAAAAAATCCAAATTTTCGCGGGCGAATATTGACTCTTTCATTATCTATTTCAGATGTAGGGTTAGCCCATGACTCCTCAGAACATGATTCCTCAGAATAAATGGATTGGTTTTTGGTTCCTTCCGCCATCCCACCTAATGAATCATTAAGATTTGTTTTTAATAAGATCTTAGGCATTCACAGGTTCCGTCGTTCCCATCGCTTCTCGCTTAATGGTTAGGTCTCAATTGTACAATGGAGCCTCTAATTCCAATTCCATTTTGTTTTTTCTTTAGTCAACCTTCTCAGTTTTTAGTGACTCGGGGCTCTTGATTTGTTTGTTTGATCAATATAGTTATCTAATTATGGATTAATTACTATTGATGCTTTATTACACTACCGTTTATGACATGACCTTACATATTAGAATTCTATATCATTGATATTCTTTTTCTCTCTTTCTTTCACCCTTTCAGTCATCCATATATTCTTATTGCTTCACAACTCATAATCCGATTCGTTTTTCTTTTTTTTTTATGCAATATTTCAGTTGGTATAATGATATCGCCAATATATTATATCTTTACTTATATCTTGACTGGTTCTTTAGATCCAGATAATGCGAAGCGATGAGTTGGTTATTAGTTCTATAGTTATTAATTAATTAATTTGTTATTAATTAATTAATGAATACTACTACTACTACAAGTTGGTTTATTTTTTTGTTGAATTCTAACCATTCTAAGAAAAATAAACCAACGCAACGAGTCGCACACTAAGCATAGCAATTATATCAATATCAAATGATTAATCGAATTTTTATTCAACCTTATAAAATTGATTTAACAGAATAAGAATAGAATAGAAGAATTTCTCATTTTTTGTTTTTTTGCTAGATAAAACGTTAACGATAAGGCAAAGTTTATTATTCCTCGTTTACAAATATCCAAATTTTGATGCCTAATACCCCATAAATTGTTCGAACCGCATAAGAACAATAATCAATTTTTGCTCGAATGGTTTGTAGAGGAACCCTACCTTCTCTGATCCATTTGACCACTGCAATTTCTCTTCCATCGATACGTCCCGCAATTTTTATTTGAACTCCTTTTGTACCCGCCTGTTCAGTTAATTCAATAGCTTTTCTCACTGCTTTTTGAAAGGAAACTCTATTCTTTAATTGTACGGCTAAAAATTCTGCAAGAATTTTAGGGTGTCCATAAGGGTTTGCAATTCTTGTAATAGCAATGTTGAGTTTTCCATTCATACAATTCAGTTTTTTTTGCACATTCATCTGTAATTCTTCGATTGTTCGAGATTTACCTTCTATTAATAACTTTGGAAATCCCATATAGATTATGACTTGAATCAGATCGATTCTTTTTTGAATCTTTATCCGTGCAATTCCCTCGATACCAGAAGATATTTTCATATTTTTTTGTACATAATTCTTGATACAATCCCGTATTTTTTCATCTTCTTGTAGACTCTCGGAATAATTTTTTGGTTGTGCAAACCAAAGAGAATGATGACTTTGGGTTGTACCAAGTCTGAAACCCAGCGGATTTATTTTTTGTCCCATAATCCCCCACTATTATACATAAAATGACATCACACTTCGTATCTGTGTACTCTTATAGATCCGGTTTTTTTGAAGCATAACATAATATGGCGTATTTGCGTCTTTGATACTCTTCTTTACTTTACTTTCATACTCTTCTTCAATTTATAGATATATCTTTCAATAAACAAAAGATTCAATAAACAATAAAATAGTTATATGACAATTTAGCGGATAACTTTGTCTTTGAGTTTGAAGTTCTCATTTTTTTTCATAATAGTACCTTTATTTATTTATTTTTATATTGATTTTTTTTTTATTAATTCTAAATTTTTATTAATGACTCAGCTTGTTTCGTTAAAACTCATATTGTGACTAGCATTTGTTGTTGCAGAATAAACCAATTTTTAAATGGAATAAGAGACTTGATAAAGCATGAGTTCGAGTATCCTAAGTCTTTCCGTTTACAAATTTCATCAATTACTATTTGTGTTGTACTTTGTGTTGTGAGCAAACATGCATATATGTTCACCCAAAGGGTATACTTCTTTATATTGGTTCTTCTTTTTCATAAGGT